GGGTACCTGTTTTCTTAAGCCTCCCATAAGACCCAAATTCTGGCTTTTATCTGGAGAATAGCCAACAATAGTTTCCATTGAATGAATAATGGATCCGGAGCCTAAAAACAACAATGCTTTGGAATAAGCATGAGTGATCAAATGAAACAAAGCCGCTTGATAAGAACCCATACCGAGAGCCAACATCATATAGCCCAATTGAGACATTGTAGAATAAGCTAAACCCCTCTTAATATCTTTTTGAGCAAGACCTAAAGTGGCCCCTAAAAGTAAGGTTATTATACCTATCAAAGCTATTAGATTCATTATGGAAGGTAAAACTATTAAAAGCGGGAGAAGCCTGGCGACAAGAAAAATTCCGGCCGCTACCATAGTAGCAGCATGTATAAGAGCTGAAATAGGGGTAGGTCCTTCCATGGCATCGGGTAACCATATATGAAGGGGAAATTGAGCAGATTTAGCAATTGCACCAGCAAATAATAGAAAGGCACACAAAGTATAAAATAAAAAATTACCTTCATTATTATAAACCAAGTTATTGAATATTTCAAATAAATCCCGAAATTCTAAACTGCCCGTTATCCAATAAAACCCTAAAATTCCTAATAATAAACCAAAATCTCCAACGCGATTGGTCACAAACGCTTTTTGACAAGCATTCGCTGCAGTAGGCCGGGTGAACCAAAACCCTATTAATAGATAAGAACACATTCCGACGAATTCCCAAAAAAAATAAATTTGTATCAGATTAGAACTAGTAACTAATCCTAACATTGACATATTGAAAAAACTCATATAAGCAAAAAACCTCAAATATCCCTGATCGTGAGACATATAATTGTCACTGTAAATAAGAACCATAATTCCAACAGTAGTGATTAATATTAACATAATAGAAGTAAGTGGGTCAACTAAATAACCAAATTCTAAAGAAAAGTCATTATTGATAGTCCAAGACCATATAGATAGATAGATAGACGGGTTATTCGTTTGTTGAATAGCCAGATAGGTTGAAAAAATCATAACTAGACTTAAGAATAAAATACTAGGAAAAACCCACATACGGCGAAGATCATTTGTTGCCGTGGGAAAAAGTAGAAGTCCTACTCCTATTAATATAGGAACTGGAAGGGGAATAAAAGGTATAATCCATGAATATTGATATGTATATTGCATAAAAAAAATTATTTTTATCTTAATTAATTGTTTCTGATTTAACGGCTATTAGTTTTTTTTTAATGAAAGGGGTCGGTTAATAAAAAAAAAATATTAAAATATAGAATTTTATCGACTTTATTATTAGTACGTATTATTACAATAATTTATATATCTATAGAACAAGGATAAAAAATTACACCAAAATAAGTTTTTGACCTGAATAAAAAAAAACTAGAATTTTAACCAGAAAAGTTATTTTTTTTGTTGGCTTATACTGAATTGATTGTCTTTTATTGTAAAAAAAGAAATGTCTTTTTTTAGTAAAGGCTAGGGTCTTCAAACCATAACATCCAAAACTCGGCGTTCCCTAAAATTAAAAGGAGGAATTAATAAAAAAACTTTTATAAATTTAATAGATTAAATACGAGGCTCTTGCACATTTTAAAATAAAAATTAGATACAAATTAAAAGTACTCTTTGTGTGAGCCTGTACAATTAAATTTAAAATTAATAAGGTGCGGGGGTTGGTTTATTAAAAGTTTCTATTTTTTTTTTTTTATTTTAGCTCATTTTATTACCGGTATAAATACATGTAGGACAACAAAAATAAATTATACAGAGCTATAAAGAAGGGTATATAGTCTTTTTTTTACTATATTTACGCAATTTTTTTCTAGGGGGTATACTCGCTAGAAAAGAAATGGATAATTAATAGTAAAAAACAATTGGTTTTTTGAACAATAGATAATAGATGTCTTTGACATCCAACTACAGCAATTAAAAACTTATTCCATTTTTTAATGGCAGTTCCGAAAAAACGTACTTCTATCTCAAAAAAACGTATTCGTAAAAATCTTTGGAAAAAGAAAGGCTATTGGGCAGCATTGAAAGCTTTTTCATTAGGTAAATCTCTTTCTACAAGGAATTCAAAAAGTTTTTTTTATGCACCAAATAAATAATTAAAGATTGGAAAAACCTGAGTTGTTTTGATTCGAAAAGCAGCCAGTCTAATTTGTTTCTAATTAATTGTAAATTGTTTATAATGTCTTTATAAGTTTTATATTATAAGTTAGAAAAAATTTACAAAAAATTTGTATTTTTTTTTATTAGAATAAATTTATATTCATATATATATAAGTAAAAATTTATAAATATAATTAAAAAGAAAAATCTATACTCTCTAATGTTTTGTTTTTATAATTCAAAAATTTTTGTTTCTTTGAAATAAGGAATAAACACAAGAAGAAGATTTAACCTTTCTTTTGAGTATGTTTTATCGTTTTTATGATGGGGAAAATAAGAATCCCCATCGATATTAAAAAAATAAAAGCCCTTTCCTTTTTTAAGTGATTATAGGACGAATATGAATACGCAAATTTTAGATCCTATGTTTCCACTCGAAGATCAATCAATAAATATATATTGAATTGACTACTTCACTCTCGACAATTGAAAATAAAGGGGGTTATTATCATTTCGAACAAGCCGCTATGGTGAAATCGGTAGACACGCTGCTCTTAGGAAGCAGTGCTAAAGCATCTCGGTTCGAGTCCGAGTGGCGGCATGTCATCTTCTAAAAAAGTAAGTACTATACTAAGTTCAACTACCGAGTTCAATTCAATTATCCTATAATTGAAATTGAATTGAACCCCCCCCTTTTTTTTATTTAAAATTTGTTATGATATTTTCTACTTTAGAGCATATATTTACACATATATCCTTTTCAGTCGTTTCAATTGTAATTACAATTCATTTGCTAATCTTATTAGTAGATGAAATCGTAGGACTCTCTGATTCGTCAGAAAAGGGGATGATGACTACTTTTTCCTGTATAACAGGATTATTAGTTACTCGTTGGATTTATTTGCAACATTTACCATTAAGTAATTTATATGAATCATTAATCTTTCTTTCATGGAGTTTCTCCAGTATTCATATGGTTCCGTATTTAAAAAAAATGAAAACCTATTTAAATTTAAACGCAATAACCGCGCCAAGTGCTATTTTTACCCAAGGTTTTGCTACTTCAGGCCTTTTAACTGAAATGAATCAATCCGAAATATTAGTACCCGCTCTTCAATCCCATTGGTTAATGATGCACGTAAGTATGATGGTATTGGGCTATGCAGCTCTTTTATGCGGATCATTATTATCACTAGCTCTTCTAGTTATTACATTTCAAAATTTCATACTTAATTTTATTAAAATAAAAAATTTCGTAAATGAACCGTTTTCGCCAGGCGAGATTCAATACATAATAGAAAAAAAGAATCGTTTAATAAAAACTTATTTTATTTTTTCTAGGAATTATTACCGGTTTCAATTGATTGAACAATTGGATTTTTTGAGTTATCGTATTATTAGTCTAGGTTTTATCTTTTTAACGATAGGTATTCTTTCGGGAGCAGTATGGGCTAATGAAGCATGGGGGTCATATTGGAATTGGGATCCAAAGGAGACTTGGGCATTTATTACTTGGACCGTATTTGCAATTTATTTACATATTAGAACAAATAAAATTTTTAAAAGTGAAAATTCCGCAATTGTGGCCTCGATGGGCTTTCTTATAATTTGGATATGCTATTTTGGGGTTAATTTATTAGGAATAGGGTTACATAGTTATGGTTCATTTACATTAACATCTAATTGAATTGGAGAAAGTACTTGAAAAATAAACATAGGAAAGTATAAGTATATATTAAGAAAACTTGGTGTAATCAAGCGAGAACCCTTTTCTTTTTTTCATTTCTATTACTTGATTCAAAAGGTTCTCGCTTGATTACATACATAGTTATAATAAAACTCCCATTTATTTTACTCCAACTTCAGAGAAGAAAAAGTACTTATTTTTCGTTGTCCAAGAAACAATTTTTAAAATCATAAGATTTTTGTTTGAGTTTTTAGTTTCCTCATGAAAACTATGGATAAAAAAAATTAGATAGAAGAGCTTCGACTTTATCAACCGATAGTGAGAAAACGAAATCTGGATAAATACCAATAGATATTACAGGTAAAAGAATAGATATCGAAAGAAACAATTCTCGCGGCCCAGAATCAACAAAATACGAGTTTGGGACATTAAAAAGCTTGTATCCATAGAACATCTGACGTAACATAGATAATGAATAAATAGGAGTTAATATTATTCCAATTGCCATTACAAAAGTAATTAGGATTTTGGACATTAAAAGATATTTTGGGCTGGTAAGTATTCCAAAAAATACTATCAATTCTGCAACAAAACCGCCCATGCCCGGTAATGCAAGCGAGGCCATTGATAACATACTGAAAGTCGTAAATATTTTTGGAATTGTGATAGCCATTCCGCCCATTTCATCGAGATAAACGAGACGTATTCGATCATAACTGGTTCCTGCCAAGAAAAAAAGTGCAGCGCCAATAAATCCATGAGAAATTATTTGTAAAATGGACCCGTTGAGTCCTGTATCGCTTATAGAACCAAGTCCTATAATTATGAAACCCATATGAGATACGGAGGAATAAGCTATTCTTTTTTTTAAATTACGCTGACCAGGAGATGTTGAAGCTGCATAGATTATTTGAATTGTGCCGATTATCATCAACCAAGGAGAAAATAGAGAATGGGCGCGGGGCAATAATTCCATATTTATCCGAACCAACCCATATGCTCCCATTTTTAATAAGATCCCAGCTAGAAGCATACAAGTACTGTAATGTGCCTCTCCATGAGTGTCTGGTAACCAAGTATGTAAGGGTATAATCGGCGATTTAACAGCAAAAGCAATAAAAAATCCAATATAGAGGAGAATTTCGAGTTCTACGGGATACGATTGATTAGCTGATGTTTCAAAATTTAATGTTGGTTCATTAGAACCAGCTAAACAAATACCTAGAATTGCCATTAATAAAAAGGCGGAACTTCCCGCAGTGTACAAAATAAATTTTGTCGCTGAATACAAACGTTTCTTTCCTCCCCACATGGCTATAAGTAGATAAACTGGAATTAATTCTAATTCCCACATGATGAAAAAAAGTAAAATGTCTTGGGAAGAAAATGGTCCGATTTGACCGCTATACATTGCTAACAGCAGAAAATGGAATAATCGGGACTCTCGAGTAACCGGCCGAGCCGCTAAAGTAGCTAAAGTAGTGATAAACCCCGTCAGCAAAACGGGTCCTATAGAAATTCCATCTATTCCCAATCTCCAGGAAACATCAAAAAAAAGGCTCCATTTATAATCCTCTATGAGTTGGATTAACGGCTCGTCCAATTGGAAATGATACCCAAATGTATAGGTTGTTAGAAGGAGTTCTATTATACATATAGAAATAGTATACCACCTAATTACCTTATTTCCTCTCTGAGGAAAAAAGAAAATTAGGGAACCCGCAAATATTGGAAAAACTACAACTATCGTTAACCAAGGAAAAAAATTCGTAGTAAAAATAAGATACACTTGGACCAGAAAAGCGCGTGCTCAAAAAATATATGTTTTTGAGTACGCGCTTTTGTCGGTAAAGGTAAAAAATTCAAATGTAGTCGTATTCAAGTCGGGGTTTTTGAAACGTATCAATAAGCTAGACCCATACTTCGAGTTGTTTCATGCCACAAATAAACCCGAACACTCAAGAAATCCGTTGGACAGGCGGATTCACATCTTTTACAACCCACACAATCCTCTGTTCTTGGAGCAGAAGCAATTTGCTTAGCTTTACACCCGTCCCAAGGTATCATTTCTAATACATCCGTGGGGCAAGCTCGGACACATTGAGTACACCCTATACACGTATCATAAATCTTTACAGAATGCGACATTGGATCTATTTATTTTGTTTTTTAATAAATTTTCGATCTAGTAAACTTTTAAATGAATCATATATTTAGATACTAGATGAATCAATGATTTAGATTTCTCAGAATTTTTCTAATCAATCTACTTATGGATCGACTCATGGGAGAGAACCAAGATACTTTGATTTATTATATTTTCGCAAACATGGTCATACAGAATGTATAATACACGCTAATTCGAATTTATGAATATTCTAATTTGTATGGTTAATACATTCATACTACTTATTTAACAAATTTGATTGATTGATACGAATTGATTTTCTATTACGATAAATTGACGATACAATAGCAGGTCCAATAGCTGCTTCGGCGGCTGCAATGGCTATAACAAAAATGGAGAAAATATTTCCTTTTAATTGGCGGCTATCAAAAAAATCAGAAAATGTTACTAAATTTATATTAACTGCATTCAGTATAAGTTCAAGACACATAAGAGCTCTAACCATATTTCGGCTGGTGATCAATCCATAGATACCGATAGAAAATAAGTAGGCACTCAAAACAAGTACATGTTCCAGCATCATTGAACAACTCCTTATTAATTTCGATTCATTTCAATATAACATGAATAACAAAGCAACCCATTCAATTTACGAGAATATAATATAAAAACTAAAGTATGGAACAAATAAATCTATTTGGAATAGGTCGAATAAAAAAATTTCTATTTTAGACATAAACAATTTTAAATTATGGAAATAAATGCGATAACACAGAATGAAATTTTATTTAGATTGCTGTTGATAAGTTGATCGAATTTTTATTATTGGCGCGCCACGGAAATCGCACCTATCAAACCGGCTAAAAGAATTATCGAAATGAATTCAAAGGGAAGAAAAAACTCTGTTGATAAATGAATTCCGATTTGTTGACTATTACTTATCAAATCATGTTCTATAATCTGGTTTGATCTTGTAGTCCAAATAATTCCGTACCATGACGTATCTGTAATAGTAGTCATTAGTAAACCAAACATACTTGTACAAACCAGCAAAGTAACCCCATTCCCAACGGCCCAAAGATTAAAATCTTTGTAATATTCTGAACCGTGCATAAACATTACAGCAAATATGATTAAAACATTTATAGCTCCCACATAAATAAGGAGTTGCGCAGCAGCTACAAAATAGGAATTTGATAGAATATAGAATAGGGATATAGAAACAAGAACTAATCCCAATGAAAAGGCAGAATAAATTGCGTTGATAAGTAATACGACTCCTATACCGCCTAAGATAAGACCTAATCCCAGAAAGACTAAAAGAAAATCATGTATGGGTGCGTGCAAATCCATTATATGTAGGATAAGAGATAAAAAAAGATTTCATGACCTTATTGAGACCAGACCAGAAAAAAGAGTTGATTTGACGATTCATAAGAAATTTATACTTGCATTAAATCCTAGGGGGTGTGAATTAATCTGGGTACAGTTTTTGTTCAAATTTCATGGTTTCCCTGAATAAAGCAGCTCGAATATGAAACTAGCCATTTCAAAAAAATGTCAGAGATATTAATTAATGAATTTTCAATCCAAATTAAGATGCAATTCTTACCAAGGAATAACCTGTTGATATTTGTAGTTATTGAGACCAAACAAAACAGAAAAACTTATTTCTTTAAATCAAAACTGAACCTCAGGAATTCCAAATTTTTATTTAATTAAAGATTTACTCATTTTTTATTTGAGGCGAATTCAAAATAGTTCGAATTGTATAATCGTCAATTACTACTATTGGTAAACGACCCAGAGCTATTTGATTGTAATTCAATTCGTGGCGATCATAAGTAGAAAGTTCATATTCTTCAGTCATTGCTAAACAATTTGTTGGACAATACTCAACACAGTTACCACAAAATATACATATTCCGAAATCAATACTGTAATTACATAACCGTTTCTTGCGAATATCAGTTTCCAATTTCCAGTCAACCACGGGTAAATCTATTGGACATACACGAACACATACTTCACAAGCAATACATTTATCAAATTCAAAATGGATTCGACCGCGGAAACGATCCGCGGTGATTACTTTTTCATAAGGATATTGAATAGTTATGGGTAAACGATTTACGTGGGATAAGGTAATCATGAAACTTTGACCAATGTATCTTGCAGCTCGTACTGTTTGTTGACCATAATTCATGAACCCAGTTACCATAGGGAACATATCGTGAATATATATATATAATTTTATTTTTGTTTATTTCTCTTGTTTGATCCAAGTTGGAAATATAGGATATCATCGCCTTTTACAGTGAAAATAATTGAGAAGAAGTTGTTAATAATAGATTACCGAGAGAAATAGGTAAAAGAAATTTCCATCCAAGATTCAACAGCTGGTCCATTCTTATCCTAGGTAAAGTCCATCTTGTTGTGATAGGAATGAACAAGAACAAATAAGTTTTAGCTAATGTAATAAAGATATCAATTGTCGGTTCAAAAACACCGTATGGTTTATTTATTTCAAAAAACTCAGAAATAAATATGTGCGGAATAGAGATAGTCCAGCCTCCCAAATAAAGAACTGTTACAAATAATGAAGAAACTAATAGGTTTAAATAAGAAGCAACATAAAATAAACCAAATTTGATACCCGAATATTCAGTTTGATAACCTGCTATTAATTCTTCTTCTGCTTCTGGTAAATCAAAAGGTAATCTTTCACATTCTGCTAGGGAAGAAATTAGAAAAATAATAAACCCTATAGGTTGACGCCACAAATTCCATCCCCAAAAACCATATTTTGATTGTGCCTCAACTATATCAACAGTACTTGAACTATTAGATAATCATAGTCGGCGATACCATCCCAGTTTACATCGCTATTCCAGAACCGTACATGAGATTTTCACTGCATACGGCTCCTTGAGGACCTTAAATAAATCTAAGGATCGAGTCATTATTATTTTATTTTGATATGTTTATAAGATAAATAAGGTAAAAGTATATTGTACGACCCCGAATTAGACCGACTGAATTCTGTTTGTTCGACTTTAAAAATTTTATATATTTTTAAATTAAAGTACTTCTGAATTGATCTCGTCCTTTGATTTAATAAATTCAAAAATATTTTGAAATTTTATTTGTTGAGTAATAACTTAATTTTTTAATCAAATACTCATTATAAAGATATCAATAACCCTTCCTTTTTACAGACGAAAAGAATTATACATTAATTAAGAAATTATGATCTGAATTCTATCTATATAAATATGAATATAGAACGAATAAAAGTATAAAGAAAGAATAAAAAGAAAGTTTTGATACTATAATTCTTCTTTCGCTTTTTTTGTCGTTTCTATGTCTTCTTTCTGTTTCTGTGAAAAGTGGATTTCCAAAATCAAAACAAAGTAAAGGATTATTTCGTTTCCAATAGTCATTTATTTAATCGACGGATAGGAGCATACTCTGGATCGGAATTGTAAGAAGTACTGCCTAATCATTTCTACTAACTTAAAGCCCCAATTAATATTCTTTGTACATTATGCAGAAATATTCTTAGTCTTTTACATAATCTCCATTACAAATCTTTTGTGTATTTTGGTGTTTCTACTCATCCACTCGTTTTTGTTTAATCATGCGCTACGTTAAGGTAATTCATGTATGATAACAAACGATAGTGAAAACTCACTATAGTGTATCTTTTTAGCCCGCTTCAAGTCAGGTTACCCCGATCTTGGGGCAAAGGATTTCGTTTGCTTATGTTTATTTCCGTTCGGCTCTTTAACATTTATACATAGAAAATGAGACTTCATTTTTTTACAGCTAGTTTATATATAAGCTGTTTTCTTTCACTCATATAACTCTCGGGTTTAGTTCATCCAGCTGAATATTAAATAAAAAATGAAGATATTTACTCAACTTGTTCTGCCCTATATACTATAAAATAGAAAGGAATAAGTATACAAATTTTTATGTATTAACGAATCGCACGTAGAGATATTGATAACACACATAAAGTTAATGGTATTTCATAACTAATCGATTGAGCAGCAGCTCGTAGACCACCTAAAAAAGAATATTTATTATTTGATCCGTATCCTGACATAAGAAGGCCAATGGGAGCAATACTTGAAATGGCAATCCACAAAAAAACACCGATATTTAGATCCGATAAAACAAGACGAGTTCCAAAAGGAACTACCAAATAGCTTACTAAAATGGATATGACCGCTATGGAAGGTCCGATACTGAATAAACGAGTATCTCCTCTAGATGGAAAGAGGTTTTCTTTGAAAAGTAGTTTTGCCCCATCAGCTAAAGCTTGCAGAACTCCTAACGGCCCAGCGTATTCAGGGCCAATACGTTGTTGTAGCCCTGCAGATATTTCTCTTTCTAACCATACAATTACGAGTACACCCATTGTTATTCCCAATACAGGAGTAAAAACAGGAATAAGTATCCATAGAATTCCATAAGCCTGTTTTAAAAATTCCAATCTAGAAAAAGAACTGATATCTTGTACTTCTATTCTATCAATTATCATGTTAACGATCAACTTCTCCCATAATGATATCTATGCTACCTAGTATTGTCATAATATCAGCCAATTTCATTCTTTTAACTAACTGAGGAATAATTTGCAAATTGATAAAACCAGGCGGTCGAATTTTACACCTCCAAGGAAAACCACTTCGATCCCCTATCAAAAAAATTCCCAATTCCCCCTTTGGGGCTTCAACTCTCACATAGAGTTCTTGTTTCGGCAATTCAAATGTAGGAGAAGGTTTTTTACTAATAAATCGATAGTCAAAGTCATTCCATTCTGTATTCCTTTCTTTCCCAAAGTATCGGATTTCTAAATTCTCATATGGCCCCCCCGGAATTCCTTCTAGAGCCTGTTGAATAATTTTTATGGATTCTGTCATTTCGCCAATGCGGACTAGATATCGAGCTAATGAATCTCCTTCTTTTTGCCACTGTACTTCCCAATCAAATTCGTCATAACACTCATAATGATCAACTTTACGGAGATCCCATTGTATTCCAGAAGCTCGCAGGATTGGTCCCGATAAACCCCAGTTTATCACTTCCTCGCTTCCAATAAGGCCTACCCCCTCAACTCGTTCTAAAAAAATAGGATTTCGTGTAATAAGTTTTTGATATTCAGCAACTCCTGTTAAAAAATAATCGCAAAAATCTAAACATTTATCTATCCAGCCATAAGGTAAATCCGACGCTACTCCTCCAATACGAAAAAAATTATGCATCATTCTCATACCAGTGGCAGCTTCAAATAGATCATATACTAATTCTCTTTCTCTGAAAATATAGAAGAAAGGAGTCTGCGCCCCAATATCGGCCATAAAAGGGCCGAGCCATAACAAATGCGAAGCGATACGACTCAACTCCAACATAATTGTTCGGATATAGCTGGCTCTTTTAGGTACTTGGATATTTCCAAACAACTCTGGTCCGTTTACGGTTATTGCTTCTGTGAACATAGTAGCTAAATAATCCCAGCGCGTTACATAAGGCAAATATTGTATAATTGTTCGGTTTTCCGCAATTTTTTCCATTCCTCGGTGTAAATATCCTAATATTGGTTCACAATCAATAACATCTTCACCATCGAGAGTAACGATGAGTCGAAGAACACCGTGCATTGATGGGTGGTGGGGTCCCATATTTACTATCATGGGGGCATTTTTTGTAGCAGGTATATTCATAGGTTTTTACTCGATTCATTTTTTCATGAATTACTGAAAGTTAAAATAAGTTCATTAAAATTCAAGATCCACTAAATCAAATAATTCAAAATGACCCTTCAAACTCAAATTAACGCGCTTTTGCTTCGCGAATATCTAACTGATTAATTAATTGTTTATAACGTATTCGATTTTTCTTTGACAAATAAGACAGCATCCTTTGGCGTTTTCCCAAAATTTTCCGGAGGCCTCTCTGAGATAAATAATCTTTTCTGTGCAATTCCAAATGTGAAGAAAGTTTTCGTATCCTATTAGTGAGCCTTAGTATTTGAAATGCAACAGACCCCCTGTTTTCTTCTTTTTCTTCGTGTGAAATAACCGAGATGAATGGCTTTTTTACCATAAAATGAAATCGTACCCCCCCCCCCACTGGCTTTTAATTACTAAATTTATATATTTTTTTATCAATAAAAAAAGTGAGACTCTTTTTTTTATTTTGCATACACACTATAATAAGCTTAATTTTGTTAAAAATTACCAATTTGAAAATAGTATTCCAATAGGTAGACAAAAAGACGGTTATCTATACTGATAAAAGATACAAATATAGGTATTGATATGTCGTTGAATTTGTATCATGTATCAGAATGGAATATAAAACAATGTTATATGTGCCTATCTTTGTCTTCATATAAAAATAAAGGATGGGAAATAAAGTCAATTTGTATTTTACTTTTTTGCATTACACGGTCAATTCATTTTTCAAATCGTGGATACATATGTATCCTTAGCAGACTGAAACGACTGCCATTAGTGGTATCAAACCAATAACGATTCATACAAGCGAAATCTTCTAATCGATAACTAGGCCAAATAAAAAGTTTTAATTTAATGAGTGTATTTGTCTCTCTTTTTCTTTTATTCAAAACGTGACTCTTTCTCTTTACCCGATTTTTAGCCCAAAATGGCGCATTTAGAGGCATAACATTTCGATTCATCGAATCGAAACAAATTAGAATTCTGAATTCTCTACGACGTCTAGGGGATAAAATACTTTCAGGAACAACCAAATCATAATAAGTTTTGTCTCCATTTTCAGTCATCTTTTGAGGCTTTGGAATTAATTCATCAGAATTCTTCTTATCAACAAGGCTTTTTTCTCGGGACCTTTGAGTAATTGTGTGGTTGCTGTTATGAAACATTGAAATACCCATAGTATGATGCATAATAAATGGCGCTGCCCTTTTTAGAGACAGACGAAGGGGTTCAATAAAAAATATTCCATTTTGAATCAATTCTGGAAGATTAAAAATTTGCGGAATCTTTAAAATACCCACATCCATTTCCGCTCTTTGAATAGAGCCTATAGTAATTTCTCTTGGGTTTAGCAGTCTAAGCAGGAGACAATATACGATAATGTTTTTCATTAATCTTTTATTTAAAAAATCATTCCATCTCAATTGAAAAAGCAAATGTTTTTGTAGTATGTTAAAAAAAAACTCGTCTATCTTACGTTCGATCTCACTCTTGGCTGGTTTTTTTTTTTTCTCTTTTTTCATATTTGGCATCACATAATTTTCTTCAATAGCTTTTTCATAGTTTAATAGAGTTGATTCAAAATCTGTATGCATTGGGCATTCTTTTTCTTTTTCCTTTTCGAATGAAAAAATGGATCTAAAGATCTCTCTTTTTTTCTTTACAGTGGTTTTTTTATTTTCACTGACATTTTTATTCAAATTTAAAAGGAGCAATTTGGTCGGTATGGCCCATGGTTTAATTTTATACGAATTACAAAGTATACACAATTCTGGAAAAGCCTTAATTTGTATTTGTAAATTCAATGTGGACCTATTTAGTATTTCTCCATTTATTCTCATCCAATCAAAAAGTTTTTTTTTTTTATTTGATGGGTTGATCCCTTGATTTTGATGAATCGTGGGAAAAAAACGAAATTGATTTTCGATTGTATCCTTTTTTTGATAATTATTAGTTTTAATCTTAGTATATTTACTACTGTCAGTGTCAGTATCCATATTTCTCGAGACCCGAATATCGATTTTCTTTCTAAAAAAAAAATTGAGAAATAGCCAATGAAAATATTTTCTATTTTGGTTTTTCTTTATATGTATAATATTATCTATATCTTCTACTAGATAATTTTTGAACATAATTCCTATTAGGGTATTAAAAGATTGGTGTTTACTTTCGGCGTAATTATAAAAAAGATATGGGTTATGATTTACTTGCAAAGATAATGCAGAAATAGAAGAATTCTTTTTAGCTTCAGACTTAATAAAATTATATGATAAAAGAGCGTATCTGTCTTGTTTTTTTTGTTTTTCGAAGTAAATTAATCGATTTTTTTCATATGAATAATATTTTTTAAAATGGGTTTTTTGAATTATAGAGTGGCGATTTACTCGATTTCTCCTCTCTTGTGGTATGAGTTGAGATAAATTATCTTGATAATAATCTTTTAACCCTTTTTTATATTGATGTAGTGTTCGAAAATTGCGGAGGTTCTTATGATTCAATTCGGAATGGAATATTTTCTGTGTTCCAATAAAATAATTCTTTAGTTCATTTTTAAGAAAAAGAGATGTTCCATTAGATTGAAAGACAGACCTTAATCTTAACTTATATAAAAAAAAAAAGTTCAAAGCCGTGTTTTGTGATAATTTGTAAAAGACATATGCTTGTGACAAATAAAATAAGTCACAAAAAGAATGTAACTTTTTATTACTAATATTAAAAAGTGACTCTGTTATAGTATAAAAAATTTGAGTTCTTTTTTTATTTTTTTTAGCTATTTTTTCTTGATTTGTTTCATTATTGTAAATATAGTTAGTATAGGAATTGTATTTATTTATTTTTTTTTTTGTTGTTTCAAAAAAAAAAAATAAAAGTTGTACATTTATTCTAGAAATATTGTTGATATAGAAAAGGATATTTCTATGTATCTTTTCAACGAAAAAGTTTATTAAAAAATGTGTTTTACGAATTAGTCGAACATTTCTTTTTTTTAATAGTTGCAAAATAGTTTTTGGCGATTCCACTCTTTTATCATCGCATCTCATTTTGGTCGAACTAATATTTATAGGGAGGCTCCTAAATTCTTTTTTATTGTCTTTTGAAATTTTTTGTATTTCATTTAACATTGTGCTTGTTCTAGCAGCCAGCCCTTGTATTTTTTGTTTTGTCAATGCACAACTTGTGCAATTCCTAGATTGAATATTAATGGATGATTCATGAATTATATCATTATTTCTTATAAAATTTTGTTCTTCTTTGTTTTGACTCAATTCATATATTTTGATTTCTTTCAATCCAAAAAATGGAATTAGGTTCATTATTTTTAGTTTTTTTATTTGATTTTTAAGAAAAAGAATGCTTTTAATAACCGCGCCTATTTTTTCTTTTGCGACATTTAGAACAAATAAAAATTTTTCTTTTAAAATTTTTAGAATCCTAAAACAAATCTTTTTCCATTTTTTAAGTTTTTTGTTTAGTTCTTTAAAAATGGGGTCAAAAAAGGAGGGTGGTTTTCGTGGAGTCCCACAAGGAAGTTCAGTTTCCTTTCCCCAAACTGTTAAAAAAAAAAAATCGTAGTTTTGTTCGTTATTTTTCAGTGGATAGGTATATCTTTTTCGTAGTTTAGGTTTGTGCCAAGGTTTCAGACGAAAAGGAGATAGGATCTTTATTTGAATACCGTCTGTTAACCAGTTTTTAGGAAATTCATTTTCTGAAAATGGAACGGCGTTATAAGTGCATTTAATATGCATTTCGTTGCGCCAATATGTTAAATCCTCGGCCCATTCAGGAGGTTGAAATAATAGTATACGAGCAATATTTTTAACTATTATCAATAAAGGCAATTTTAGATATTTTCTCAGAATTGATTGGGTTATTAACATAAGACCTCTTAGTACTTGAGCGAGTATAAAGCTATCCCAGGATTCGTATATTTCTATACGTAGCTTTTCCCTCCTTTTTCTTTTTTCATCTTTTCTTTTTTTAGCTTTTTCTTGTTTAGTACTTTCTTTTGTTTTTTTCTCTGTATAATCTAAAATTCGTAATTCCGTATTTTTATTTTTCCACAGCTTTTTTTGAAAAATTTTTTTTATTGGCGCGGAAATAGAAAAAAAAAAAGAGGATTCCTTTTCTATTCGATCCAAAAAAGTGGGCGAATGTATATTTGCTTCGAAAGCTTTACAAATAATTGTTTTACGCCTTTGGGCTCGGATTGAGCCTGCAATTATGTCTCGCCGAAAATCCGACCGTTGTGAATAACGTATCACAGCAATCTCCTTTCGTTCATCATTAGAATTATTAATATCTTGGGGATTACTATCAGTATTACTATCTTCGCTATCTTCTAGGTTATTTTTGTTATTAGTAAAAATCACTACACGTTTACTTTTTCTTGAACGAACCGGAGACTGCTCTTTCAAATGTTTTTCGGTTTGGTCTTCCTCTTGTTCCAAACTGTTGATTAATTTGTGTGACCACCGAGGAACTTTTTTTTTTATTTCTTTTAGCTCAACTAATTGAACTAATTGTTTTCTAAGTTTTTTATTGGTAGGTCTAAGTTTTTTATTGGTAGGATAGGCTTGAACATTTTCAACTAATTTTTTTTTTTCTTCTGAATTAATTCTTACTTGTTTAGATTCAGGAAATAAATAATTTTTTTTTAAATTGGATGTTGGTTTTCCAGAAAATTCATTGATTAAATTCGACAAAAAAAGAATTTCTTTTTCTAATGATTTTTTATCAATTCTATCATTTTTTTTTTTTACCTGTTGAACTTCTAAGTAATTAATAATAAGAAATACCCCATAAATCTTATTTATCCAACCCCTTTCTAAGGAAATTTTATCTTTGATTGAAAGCCAAAACAATTTTAATATACGTCCACGGGACGCGCCCTTTAATAAAGGGTCATATACCTTAGGTAAGTATTTATTATTAGTGCAATATTGGCATAATCTATTTCTGTTTTCGATGCCATCAAGAATAAGGGAGTTACTCTCTAAAATTTTATCTATAGTCTTAACTCTATCTAAAAACAGTTTGGTTAGATTTTTTCTTTTTTCTTTATTATTATAACTCCACTGATTATCCAATTGATTTTCATTATAGGAGAGTTTTCGTTTTTCGATTGTAAACAGAGACGTCTTTCGTTCTATCATTTCGAAAAAGGTTGATAAACTGGGTGGATGCGTAAAAGATATTCTTTCTTTTCCAGCACTTTGACATGTATGAAAAAAATATTGTGACATTTCATTTTTTAAGGTTATAGAATTGTCAGATCTATTGGTTTTTAGATACCGAACCGGCCGAGTCCAGTTTTTATAGTCAAAAAGAATAGCCACAATAGGTTTTTGAAAGCTAAAGTTGCGTAAATGTCTTTTTTCTTGAAAATGTCTTTTTTCTTGAAAATGTATTCTTTCTTTCAATATTTCTAACTTCGAATTTTCTTGATTCCGATCCACATTTAGATAATAAGTTTCATAAATGGGTCTGTTTTTATATCGTGTCTCTTTAAAGAGGAATTCATCTTTTGTTTTTTCCTTTCCATTCAAAGGATCTTCTTCGGTGGATCCCTCTTGTTCCTGTTTAGTCCCCTTCGTTTCTGAAGTTGTTTCTATTTCTACATCTGTTTCTTTCAGTTTCTTAGTAAGAATGGGTGACGGTATTCTGCCTAAATAGTAGACACAGGTAATAAATAATATAATACTAAAGATTCGAGCCATTAAATTTCTCAATTCTGACACTAGGTACTTATTAGATCTAATGTACTTATTAGATCTAATAGAATTATTTTGCTGTATCCAGACTAATACCAATCCAACC